AAAAAGTAAAGTTCCGATACATCTGGAAAACAAAAAAAAAACTAGGGGTTTTTGACAAACAAATTCCTCTTTCGATACAAGAAAGGGGGTTTAGAAAATTTCTTTTCTTGTGTCGAAGACTAGGAAGACAAAACGAAGACAAAACAAATAATGCCACCTAGAATTTTGTGTTCCCCACACTTCTAGTTGGTTCGATTGTCCGCTTATTTATGCTAATCTCCATCCAAATTTTATGGCATTGAAATCCGGCAATAGTAACACGGCCCTGTCAATTCAATTTGAACAAAGAAAAGGCGGTAAAGCCATAAAGTCAAATAAAATAGTCTTCTTCAAACAAAAATCTACCTATCTATAACTAAGAGTGCGTTATGACTAAGAGTGCGCTACAAGGTAGTCCCCGAAGTTCGTAGAAAAAGAGCAAGTAAATAAAAGATTTTTCAGAATTGATTTCTTTTGATCATACAGAATTGACAACAATAATTTTGTTCTTTTTACGAACCCGATGTCGATAAATCTGCGAGTTTAGAAATTCATTTCGGCCAATTGAACCTTTTCGAACTGTTTCTTTTTAAGAACTAAAAATATTTGTGCCAAAATAACAGATGCCAAGAAGACAAAAAGGCCTTGGACACGTAATGGGTCTTGAAGTACTATTTCGGCATCTCCCTGACCAAATCCACCCACATTAGGATTACTCGTTAATGGTTGATCAAATTTGATGGATTCACCCTCTGAAACAAGAATTTCTGGTCCTGGAGGGATAATATCAACCACTTGACGTCCATCCGATGGATCTGTTATGATTATTTCATATCCCCCTTTTTCTTTTCGTATGATTTTGCTTACTATGCCCGCTCCTGTAGCATTATAAACTGTATTGTTACTCTTGCTTCCGTCGGGATAAATCTGACCCCTTCCCCTATTTCCTCCTACATATATAGGATATTTTAAGAAGTGAACATCTTTCTTAATAGCGGGGTCGGGGGAAAGGATAGGAAAGGCGATTTCACTATATTTCTGGCCGGGGACAGGCCCTATTACAAGAATATTTTTTTTATTAGGGCGGTAGCTCTGAAAAGACAAATTTCCTATCTTTTCTTTCATCTCGGGAGAAATACGACTGGAAGGAGCTAATTCAAACCCCTCCGGTAAAATAAGAACAGCCCCCACATTCAAACCCCCCTTCTTACCATTAGCAAGGACCTGTTTCACTTGCTTATCATAAGGAATTCGAACAACTGCTTCAAATACAGTATCAGGAAGTACTGCTTGTGGGACCTCAATATCCACGGGTTTATTGGCTAAATGACAATTGGCACATACAATACGCCCAGTCGCTTCTCGTGGATTTTCATAACCCTGCTGTGCAAAAATGGGATATGCACTTGAAACGGGTGCCCGAGTTATGATATATACCATGAGCGATACGGAAATAGATCGAGTAATATGTTCCCTTATCCAAAAAAAAGTATTTCTAGTTTGCATGGTCTAATCATTGGTCTGAAAATTTCTACAATAAATTCGGTAGGTCGCTAGTATAGTCTCCTATCCACGATTTTGCTACTTATTGGAATCATTTTACTGAAATACTATAGTATAAAAAAGTATAAAAATAGTATGAAAACCCCCCGGATAGCATTTTTTTAATACTTATGTAGAACTACAAAGTAAGAAACGTTCTAATTGGATTAATATTGGTGGATCATTTATCAATCATTCATTGAATGATAAATAACTACAAGTGATGGAGATACACGATTTAAATAACGAAAAATCCAATATTTAAAAATAGTATCGAGAATAACCGGAAAAGTGGAAACAAGACCAGATATAATTTGATCATTATGACCAAATCCAAAATCTTTGTACACAGAACCAATCATTAGTTCCCAGCCGTGGGGTGAATGAAATCCGATACATAAATCGGTTAATAAAAGAATCAAAAAGGCCTTTACTGTATCACTTAAGTTATATAGGAATTCCTGAGCCCAAGAGTTAAGAATAACAAGTTCTTCATTACCTAAAATAGAATAACCGCTTAGAATAACAAAACAGATTATATTTGTCGAGAAGTGTAAAATTATATGGATATGATCCTCGTTGTATATCTTGATTAATTGGATCGTTTCTTTGTGAATTCCTATAAGAAACCTTTGTAAACATGTCTCCGAGTATTCCTTGATCATTTCTTCCAAGAATAGGGTTTCATCTAATTCTATGAACTTTTCTAGAATAGTTTTTTCTTGAATATCATTCAAAAAAATTTCGGATTGGCCGATATGCGCCCAATTAATAACCCAAGACTCCATACTTTTAGTAAATGAGAGAGAAATCCACCAGGGCAGAAATACTATAGATGCAAGATACAAAAGAGGAGTGAATGCTTTCTTTTTTACCATTTTTCGCCTGTTAATTTTCCACTCCATTTGTCGACTTTATATGATCGAATCTTTCTTTCAAACATGAGTTGTAGACAAGGCATCAAACCTACGAATCTGTTTGATTTGTGATTTTGTTTTGAATCTAGAAAGAATATAGAAATAGACTAAGACTCCACTTCGAATTCGACTTAAGAAATAATAAAAAATAGTGTTGTCAAACATCTCAATTCATCAAATTCTAAACAACAGTACCCTTTCGATGAATGGCCGAAAGAAGTACTTTAAGGAATGAATATTATTAAGATTTTGAGATGAAAGAACCCCTTATTCTATCAAAATATCCAATATTTCAAAAAATTTTAAACGATTCATCATAGTCAAGAATAGAATAATTGAGAGAAATTTATTGTAATGGTCAAAAAAATGGGCGGCAAAACAAAACAGAAAAAGGCCAGTTATCATTATTAAGAAAACCCATTATTGGGTAGTAAAGAACACAAATGAAAGGATAAAAGGCCGATTGAAAAAAAAAGAATTTACAAGATATCGTTTATCTGCATCTGTTTATCTCAATCTAAAGTATCACTTGGTTATAGAAAAAATATGATTTTTGCGTTTTTTTCCTCCTGCTGAGAAAGCATTCGTTCTTCAGCCCAGTTCCTTTTCTCAAAATCAAAATACTTCAATTGGTACGCGCAAGAAATAGGCCAATTCCGCGGCTTTTTGTTCAATTTCCCGTGGAGTCAAATTCTCATCAGTACGAGTCAACGGAACAGCCCCCCGGCCTCTGATATCCATATAAAGGACAGGACGAGCATAAATACCCTCTTTAACTTCTATTCGAACGGATTGAATATCTTTTATAAGGAATCGGAGGAATATGCGACGGTTTTTTCCGGGAAATCCCCAACGAAAAATACGCACTATTCCTTCCTTTCTATCAAATCGATCATAACCACTACCTACATTCCAGGAAATTGTGCACCACAAATAGGAACTAATAAAGAGACCCGCGATCCCGTAGAAAGACATCACGATTCCCTGTGGAAAAAAAACGATTTGCTGAGACGGGACAAAAGATATCAAATTCCTACCAAGAAAACTGGAAATTCCAACCAACAAGAATCCTAATGAACCTAAAAAAACGACAAGGGCCCAGCAAAAATTACTTAGTTTTCTAGACCCCGTTATAAGTTCTATCCATATATGTTCTGATCGACAACTCATACTTCATTCGATTGCATTTTATTGAAATTGAGAGAATACCCCAAATGGTTTTGGCTTTACTTTTTTTTTTTTGTTTCCAAATGCACTTTCATTAACTAGCACTAGTTTGGTGTGAACTAGCACTAGTTTAATGGGAACTTTTAGGGGTAATTCATCAAATTTGTTTAGATCTAAAATAATAACATACCCCTCGTATAATCCCAATATACATATCGATATACATATAGATCGACCCACTTTACATTTTAGGCACCCGGCAATCCTTATCTATTTGAAACTGACTAAAATTCAGTTACCTATAGATCATTTTCTGCAGGCATAAGAGCTTTTTGCTTTATGTTCGGCAGAAATCACATGTTCTAGCATATTTTATTTTCCGAAATAAATATCTATGTTATGCTACAAGTCTAATTTTCAAAAAAAAAAAAACGAATGAGATTGGGTCCCCTCAGATCTAAACAATCTTGTTTTTTTGAACATGAAGAAATAAAGAAGCCATTGCAATTGCCGGAAATACTAGGCCTACTAAAGGCACAAAAATAGAGGGAAAATTGAAAGTTGTCATAAAATGGGGTACCTCGGTTTATTATTTGTACCTGTTCTTATTTTTTTTTAATATCATATGTTATATTTATACTAATTCTAATTAATAATTGTAGTTATTATTAATTAATTCAATTTGACAATTTTTAATTAAAGATCTAAGTGAGTATATAGAATAAGGAAAAAGTCCAAGGAATGTAGAACTAAATAAATGGACTTATTCATCTATCTACATGAAAGATACATATGATAATCCATTTTCTTTTTCTTCGTTTCTTTGTGTTTTGTTCTTGTCTTCGAATTTAATTAATAAAGAAAGAGTTATCCGGAACTTTTGATTTTGATTCTTTCTACAATTAGATCTTAGGTGGCCAAAGAACTTTATTAGTTACTTTGATTCCGATAAGCTAAGATTCCGATAAGCTAAATACTTGTTTGCTACAAATAAAAAAATGAAACTTAGTACACTCTACTTGAGTGAATTGGAATTCAAAGGAAAGAAGGCGTGGAGCTTAAATAACTCACTCAGAATGCTTTTCAAAAGATTACGCGGTACGATTAGGTCAAATAAGCCCTTCTGGAATAAATATTCGGCCGCTTGTGAACCTTCGGGTACTGTTTTATTCAATGTTTGTTCAATTACTCTTTTACCCGCAAATGCAATGTAGGAATTTGGTTCGGCAATAATAATATCTCCCAACATACCAAAACTAGCTGTTACCCCGCCAGTAGTAGGAGATGTAAGGATTGATACATAAAATAACTTTTTATTTGATTGATAATCATATAAAGCAGACGATATTTTAGCCATTTGCATCAGGCTCAAACTCCCTTCTTGCATGCGCGCCC